ATAGCATCCGGTAACCATACATGAAGGGGAAATTGCGCAGATTTAGCAACTGCACCGGCAAATAATAGAGCAGCACACAAAGTAACAAATAGAGAATTTACTTCATTATTATAAATCAAGTTATTGAATATTTCGAATAAATCCCCAAATTCAAAACTACCCGTTATCCAATAAAAACCTAAAATTCCTAATAATAAACCAAAATCCCCTACACGATTAGTTACAAACGCTTTTTGACAAGCATTTGCTGCCGGAGTTCGTGTGAACCAAAACCCTATTAATAGATAGGAAGACATTCCAACCAATTCCCAAAAAATATAAATTTGTATCAAATTCGAACTAGTAACTAATCCCAACATCGAAGTACTGAAAAAACTCATATAAGCAAAAAATCTCAAGTATCCTTGATCGTGAGCCATATAATTATCACTATAAATAAGAACCATAATTCCAACAGTAGTGATTAACATTGACATAATAGAAGTAAGTGGATCGATCAAGTAGCCGAATTCTAAAGAAAAATCATTATCGAGAGTCCAAGACCATACATATTGATAGATAGAACTGCTTTTTATTTGCTGAATAGACAGATTAGTTGAAAAAATCATGATTATACTTAACAATAAAATACTCGAAAAAGCCCACATACGACGGAGATTTTTTGTTGCTGTCGGAAAAAGAAGAAGTCCCACTCCTATTAACATAGGAACTGGAAGTGGAAGGAAAGGTATGATCCACGCATATTGATATGTCTGTTCCATAAAAAAAGTTTTTTAATTCTTAATTAATATTAATTGTTTCCGATTCACCGGATCTTACTTCTTTTTGATTTGAAAGGAGTCAATAAAAAAATAAAGATATGCACTAACTTAATAACTTAAATAGAAATAGAATTTTTGAATTTTTATTTCTTTTTATACTTATTCTTTATAAGTTTCTGCTAAATACTTCAAATATTCAAATCAAGAAGTTACAATTGGTCAAATCATATGAAAAAAGCAGATTAATTACTAGTCTCCTTCGAACTTTCAAATTCAAGTTAAATTAGGCATATTTTTCGCGAATTTGACAAGTTACTAAAAAAAAAAGAATATTCTTTTTTTTTTTAGTAATAAAAATAGTTTATGCGATTTTCCCATATCTTTCACGCATCTTATCTTTTTGATTTTAGAATCAAAAATATTATCTAGAAAAGAAATACATAATGAATTGGCAAAGCGCAAATTTCTTTTGAACAATAGATGTCTTTCACATCCAGCTATACCAATGAGTAATCTCTTAATTTTTATTTAAATGGCAGTTCCAAAAAAACGTACTTCTGCATCAAAAAAGCGTATTCGTAAAAATTTTTGGAAAAGGAAGGGGTATTGGGCAGCGTTAAAAGCGTTTTCCTTAGGGAAATCTATTTCTACCGGGAATTCCAAAAGTTTTTTTGTGCAACAAACAAATAAAATAAGTAATAAAACATAACATGTTACAATAATCTGAATCGGCTTGACTCAAAAATTGACTCAGTTCGTTTCGAAAATAAAATTTCCGCTTTCCATTCCCTGTTGAGTTAATCAATAGGAAATGGAATTTGTTTCGCTCTTAGAATTAGAATAAGGATTTTTCTCTTTACCGTACTGAATTCAAAAAAAAATCCTTTTTTTTGACAAAAAAAGATAAGATACGTAATTGTCTTTTTAGTATATTTTCTCATTTCCAAGGTGGGGAGTATTATTTTCCCCATCAGCCTGTTTCTTACAATAATATAAGCAATAATATCAATAATATAAGCAATAATATAACTTTTTTCTATAGATCCACGTTTTCTCTATAGAAAGGCGAGTCAAAAATCAAAATCATTGAAACTAATTGATTAAAATTCTAAACCTTTTTGTGCAACTTTCTTCTTTTTGGATTTTCTATGAATTCCTATATAGACTCCCATATATTTATTGCCATCAATCCACTCAAAAACACTTAACAAATTTTTTTGGATAAATATGTGTCAATTTTTACTGATCCAAAATTTTTTTGTTCATTGATAAAATGGATTTTTTGGTTTCGATGTTTGAAATCAAATAAATCAAAAACAGTTCATTAAAACAAAACAAAAATGTTTTTTTTGGGGGGGAGGTTCTATCCCTTAATTCATAGTTGGACTATCTAGTTTTCCAAGAGTTCAAGTCGAGGAGAGTCTAAAATACACACTAAAACTAAAACCCTAAATTCAAATAATGAACCTTCAAATACCTATTTGAACGAATTTTTATTCATCAATTTGAATCTTTCCTAAAAAATATTGCAACAATTTAATTCTTAAATCTAGACGATTGCTTATTCATAGGGTATTATGAATTCAAGACAAGCCGCTATGGTGAAATTGGTAGACACGCTGCTCTTAGGAAGCAGTGCTAGAGCATCTCGGTTCGAGTCCGAGTGGCGGCATGTCATCTCCTAAAAAAAGTAAATAGATCCTATAATGAAAATGAATTCAATTTCCGATTTCCTTTTT